TTTTCCATTAGCAAGAACTTGTTTCAATTGCATATCATAAGGAATTCGAAGAACTGCTTCAAATACAGTATCGGGAAGCACAGCTTGGGGAACTTCAATATCCACGGGCTTGCTAGCTAAATGGCAATTGGCACATACAATTCGTCCAGTTGCTTCTCGTGGGTTTTCATAACCCTGCTGCGCAAAAATGGGATATGCATTTGAAATGGATGTCTGAGTTATTACGTATATCATGATCGATACAGAAATCGATCGAGTCATCTGTTCCTTTACCCAAGAAAAAGTATTTCTATTTTCCATGTCCAATCGCGGATCACTGAATTTCTACAATAAATTAGATAGGTAGCTAAGTTAATTTAGTTCCCTATAGACGAGTCTGTTGTCATTCCATTCTACTGCAACAGTTGTACTGGAATGATGAATACCTTAAGCAGGTAGAAATAGAAAGAATTTTGCTAAAATGGAAAAGGGCTTTCTTTCTAAAGAAAGATGCTAATTTGATTAATATCAGGAAATCGAATGAATTTATGCTTCACTAATTGAATGATAAATGACTACAAGCGAAGGAGATAGGCGGTTTAAACAAAAAAAGACCCAAAATTTCAAACATGTATCTAGAATTACTGGAAAACTACAAACAAAAATAGTGAAAATTAGCTCATTAGGAGCCCATCCAAGATCGTTGTAGACCCAACGAATTACTAGTTCCCAACCGCGGGTGGAGTGAAATCCAACAAAAAAATCAGTAACTAAAAGAATAAAAAAAGCTTTTATTGAGTCATTTAAGTTATAAAAGAATTCCTGAACCCAAGAATTAAAAATGACAAGTTCCTTTTTACTCAGAAAAAAAGAACCACTTAGAATAGCCAAACAGATTATATTTGTCGAGAAATGCAAAATGATATGGAGATGATCCTCATTATCCATTTTGACCAATTGTATTATTTGCTTGTGTATTCCTATAGAAGGTTTTTGTACATGTGTCTTTAGTTTCTCTTTTATCATCTCGTCCAAGAGAGAAAGTTCTTCTAATTCTATGAATCTTTCTAGAATCCTTTTCTCTTGAATATCAGTTAAGAGAGTTTCGGATTGCCTTGTATTCCACCAATTCTTAATCCAAAGTTCCAGACATTTGTTAAATGAGAAAGAGACCCCCCAGGGCAAAAGTACGATAAATACAAGATATAGTAAAGAAGGCAATGCTTTCTTTTTTTTCATTTTTGATCTGTAAATTGAGTTGTTAATGAACCCGCTTCATTCGCTGACTCTATTTCATTCCCTGACTCTATAATGATATTTCTTTTTCTTTGAAGCAAAAACTCTATAGCAAGGTTTGATACCCTGTATCTATTCTTCTTTTTTATATATTAGTGCAATTTCATTGCATTGGGTTCTTTCTTAGATCTAGATGGAGTGGAATAGTGAAATAGAATAAAAAAAAGACCTTTCGGGTGAAAATGGAAGAATAGTATGCGATATATCTCACTTGGCCAAAATAAATTAAAAACAATTTTCTCTTATCCGCATTTGTTACTTCCTTTAGATAAATACTAAAAAATACCCTTACAATAACAAATCCAATTTCGAAGGGACTTCCTCCCCATGTTGAGAAAGCTTCTCATCTTCCAATTCTTCTTCATTCAATTAAGTTAAAAAAAAAATACAATTGTTACTCAAAATACTTCAATTGGTACGCGCAAGAAATAGGCCAATTCGGCAGCTTTTTGTTCAATTTCTCGTGGAGTAAAAAACTTCTCATCAGTACGAGTCAAGGGAATGACCCCCTGCCCCCGGATTTCCATATAAAGGATACGACGAGGATAAAGACCCTCTTTAACCTGAATTCTAATTGATTGGATATCCCGCATAAGAAATTGAAGGAAGACGCGACGTTTTATTCCAGGGAATCCCCAACGAAAAATGCACACTATTCCCTCTTTTCTATCGAATCGGTCATAGCCACTACCTACATTCCACAAAATAGTACACCACAAGTAGGAGCTAATGAATAGGCCTGCAATTCCGTAGAAAGACATCACGACTCCCTGTGGAAAAAAAAGAATTTGTTGAGATGGAAGTATAGATATAATATTCTTACCAAGATAACTGGAAGCCCCAACCGATAAGAATCCTAGTGAACCTAGAAAAAGAATACAGGCCCAGAAAAAATTACCCCTTTTTCGAGAACCTTTTAGAAGTTCTACCCATACATGTTCTGATCGCCAATTCATATTAGATATACTAAATCCAGTAGTGGTCGATTGAAATTGAGAGAATAAGCTAAATAATTTTGACTTTACTTTTTTTGATTCTGAAATCGTCTTCAGCAATTAGTACTCCTGTGAAATAATAGGTTAGATACATTGACTTTCTATTCAAAAAATATTTTATTTGTTGATTCAATTAAAATAAAACTCGCTATACCCGGCTCCGCATATTCATGCATTTATGCTCGTAGCCTATACCCGCATCCATCCCATAGCCATTTTTATCCGCATTCATAGCTGTTTTTCATTTGTGTGTAGAAAGAGCCACATACCCTACCATATTATATTACTTACACTAAAAATACTAGACAATCTTATTTTTCTGCACATAAAGAAATAAAGAAGTCATTGCAATTGCCGGAAATACTAAGCCTACTAAAGGCACGAAAATAGAAGGTAAGTTTAAATCCGTCATAGAATAGGTGTCTCAATTAAAATTTACTATTTCTATCTATTCGAAAAATATCTTAAGATTCTTATGATATAATTAAGTATATCTATTATAAGGAATATTGACTATTGTAAAAAAATGAAAGGAATGGATAATAAAATAAGAAAATTGCAAAAAAGGAGAACTAATTAAAAAGATTTGATTTTTCTTTTCCCATCCTCATGGCCTTTCTATCCTTCTAATCGAATTTTAAATTCGATTCAAAAGAAAGCGGCTAGAATTTACTTCCTGCATACATACCCCTCTAGAAGCGCATAGAATAATGCGTGGTAAAGGCGGAAAATAGAGAATATAGTATATTCAATCAAAATTAAAGGGCAAATTCTCTTACCTAATACAGATCTCATATTACCCTCTTAGATTTTTTAAGGCAATATACCGCCCAAAAAGGGTATAAAAATGCCGGGTGGAGTTAGCTTTTCGAGGAAGACCCGTCCCGTGCAGCGAAGAATATTATTCTGAATACTCCTCTGGACGCGTATAGTAAGTAGCATTACGATTCCGAATGCTTTTTTATTTTTTTTTATTCATAAATAAAAAAAATTCATTGTATCGTGGGGTTGGAGGTTTGTTCCGGAAAAATTAGGAACAAAACGTCTACCGCATTGAAGTTTATAGCGCTGGATTTCCACGAAAGTATAATTGTTCCCATCAGGATCCTTTTGAACGTCTCTACGATGGATCCAGGTTCTATGTCCAATCCCAAATCAAGGATTTATCGCTCTTGATCGGAATCATAAACTAAAACTACCTTTTTATCAAGGTTATAGAAAACTTCCTTATCTAGTTATAGCATTTTGAAAAAAAAAAATGCTTCTTTTCTTACACACAGTTCGAGTCACTTGTTGACTCACAATTACGGCTATTAAAAGTTTCAAACATCCTCTTTTTTGCAAGAGATTCTTATAAAATAAAAGGGTCTAACTTCAAAACTATGTCTTTTTTCATTCATTCTCCTTTAGTTTTTTTCTCTATCTAGAAGTGGAATAGAATAACCCGGTTGAAGGGTAATGATCATACGTCTGTAATGCATTGTATGTCCCAGAATAGGTCCTATTCTTCTACCCTTTCCAGGTAGTCGATGGCTATTCACAGCTACTACCTTAACACCAAAGAAGAGTTCGACCCAATGCTTGATTTCTGTCTTAGTGAATCCCGATTCGACATTAAAAGTATATTGATTCTTTCCCAATAAACGAAGGCTTTTTTCTGTAAATACTGCGTATTTGATTCCATTATCATATGATATGAATTGGATTTGTATTTCTTTATTGTATTATACCTTTATATATTCTAGATATATAGAATAGACTAATCTCGATTTGTCAAGTCTCACAATCTTATCATGATCCATTTTTATTCGGCTCAATCTTTTTTTTTAGAAAAAAAAAGATTGAGCCGAGTTTAATTGCAATCAATTAGACGAATAAAGAAGAATTACTGCATTTCATAACTTATTTTTTCTCTTTTTATTTCGTTTATTTTTTATTTATACCTTCTTTAGAGTTTGGTTACCGTCTTTATATTTTCTTTATCGATAGTATCTACCGGCTCGAACTCGAATTTGATCGCTTTCCATACTTCACAAGCCGCGGCTAGTTCAGGACTCCATTTGCAAGCTGCTCGGATAATTTCATTACCTTCACGAGCAAGATCGCGCCCTTCGTTACGAGCTTGTACACAGGCTTCTAAAGCCACTCGATTAGCTGCTGCACCAGGTGCATTTCCCCAAGGATGTCCTAAAGTTCCTCCACCAAATTGTAATACAGAATCATCCCCAAAGATTTCGGTCAGAGCTGGCATATGCCAAACATGAATACCACCTGAAGCTACTGGTATAACACCTGGCATGGATACCCAGTCCTGAGTGAAAAAGATACCGCGAGCACGATCTTTTTCAATAAAATCATCGCGCAATAAATCAACAAAACCTAAAGTCATTTCGCGTTCCCCTTCTAACTTACCTACTACTGTACCGGCGTGGATATGATCTCCCCCAGACATACGCAATGCTTTAGCTAATACACGGAAATGCATACCATGATTTTTCTGTCTATCAATAACTGCATGCATTGCACGGTGAATGTGAAGAAGTAGGCCATTGTCGCGGCAATAATGAGCCAAACTAGTATTTGCGGTGAATCCCCCAGTTATGTAGTCATGCATTACAATAGGAACCCCTAATTCTCTCGCAAATACAGCTCTTTTAATCATTTCTTCACATGTACCTGCAGTCGCATTCAAGTAATGCCCCTTAATTTCACCGGTTTCGGCCTGTGCTTTATAAATAGCTTCGGCACAAAAGACAAAACGGTCTCTCCAACGCATAAATGGTTGTGAGTTTACGTTTTCATCATCTTTGGTAAAATCAAGTCCACCACGTAGACACTCATAACACGCTCTACCGTAATTTTTTGCGGATAATCCCAATTTTGGTTTAATAGTACATCCCAATAAAGGACGACCATACTTGTTCAACTTATCTCTTTCAACTTGGATACCATGAGGCGGGCCTTGGAAAGTTTTTGTATAAGCAGGGGGAATTCGTAGATCCTCCAGACGTAGAGCACGTAGGGCTTTGAAACCAAATACGTTACCCACAATGGAAGTAAACATGTTAGTAACGGAACCCTCTTCAAATAGGTCTAATGGATAAGCTACATAACAGATCCATTGGCTGTCTTCCCCAGCAACAGGCTCGATGTGATAGCATCGTCCTTTATAACGATCAAGACTGGTAAGTCCATCAGTCCAAACAGTTGTCCATGTACCAGTAGAAGATTCGGCAGCTACTGCAGCCCCTGCTTCTTCCGGCGGAACCCCAGGTTGAGGAGTTACTCGGAATGCTGCCAAGATATCAGTATCCTTGGTTTCATACTCCGGGGTGTAGTAAGTCAATTTATAATCTTTAACACCAGCTTGAAATCCAACACTTGCTTTAGTTTCTGTTTGTGGTGACATAAGTCCCTCCCTACAACTCTTGAATTAAGAATTCTCACAATAACAGGGTCTACTCGATGTGAATTAGGCGCCAATGCAACTTTAGCAAAAATCTCGTAAAACAAAAAGGATATTCAATTAATATAATATCAACTCATTAAAGAAAATTGAGGGCATACTTAAGTTAATTAATATTTTGCATTCATATATAATGTGTACACCCTGTGTATTTTCTATCCTATAGGAATTCCACTATAGGAATTCGATAGGAATTGAGTTGTTGTTATGGTAAGTTAACATGGTTCATTATTAAACCATGGATTTGATTTACCAAATCCTTCATTATTGTATACTCTTTGATAGATATAGCGCAACCCAAATCAATTCCTAATGCTTATTTTACAAGTTATTAATGGGCCCTTTTCTTATTTTGAATGCAAATACCTAACTAAATACTAAGAAAATTCTCTGTTGACAGCAATCTATGCTTCACAGTAGTATATATTTTGTATATCGAAGTCCTAGATAGGAAAGTAGAGTAGGCACCGATGCTCCACAAAAGGCAAAATGTATATGAAAAAAAGATTGATTGAAGTTTGGAACGGGCTCATTCCATGAGTAAACAATTGAATGGGATTCGCTTGGGCAACGAAATAAACTCCCAGTCCCCTTTTTTCTCTTATTGAATTAACTAATTCATTTCCTTTTTACTTTTGGATTTTTGGATATTTTTTTGATTTGATTTGGCATTATTCAACAAGAAAAAAAGAAAAATTTCGACAAATTCTTTTTTTTTTTATTATGTGATAATTATGAGTACCAATCCTACTACTTCTCGTCCCGGGCTTTCCACAATTGATGAAAAAAGTACAGGTCGTATCGATCAAATTATTGGACCTGTGCTGGATGTCACTTTTCCCCCGGGCAAATTACCTTATATTTATAACGCTTTGGTAGTCCAGAGTAGAGACACTGCCGATAAGCAAATTAATGTGACTTGTGAGGTACAACAATTATTAGGAAATAATCGAGTTAGAGCTGTAGCTATGAGTGCTACAGACGGGTTGATGAGAGGAATGGAAGTGATTGACACGGGAGCTCCTCTCAGTGTTCCGGTCGGTGGAGCTACTCTCGGACGAATTTTCAACGTTCTTGGGGAGCCTGTTGACAATTTGGGTCCTGTAGATAGTAGTGCGACGTTCCCTATTCATAGATCTGCGCCTGCCTTTATCGAGTTAGATACGAAATTATCCATCTTTGAAACAGGTATTAAGGTCGTCGATCTTTTAGCTCCTTATCGACGTGGAGGAAAAATAGGCCTATTTGGGGGGGCTGGAGTAGGTAAAACAGTACTCATCATGGAATTAATCAATAACATTGCTAAAGCTCATGGGGGCGTATCCGTATTTGGTGGAGTAGGGGAACGGACTCGTGAAGGAAATGATCTTTATATGGAAATGAAGGAATCCGGAGTAATTAATGAAAAAAATATTGAGGAATCAAAGGTAGCTCTAGTTTATGGCCAAATGAATGAACCGCCGGGAGCTCGTATGAGAGTTGGTTTAACTGCCCTAACTATGGCAGAATATTTCCGAGATGTTAATAAGCAAGACGTGCTTTTATTCATCGATAATATCTTTCGTTTTGTTCAAGCAGGATCGGAGGTATCCGCTTTATTAGGGAGAATGCCCTCTGCAGTGGGTTATCAACCTACTCTTAGTACAGAAATGGGTTCTTTGCAAGAAAGAATTGCTTCTACTAAAAAGGGATCTATAACTTCGATTCAAGCAGTTTATGTACCCGCGGACGATTTGACCGACCCTGCTCCTGCGACAACATTTGCACATTTGGATGCTACTACCGTACTTTCCAGAGGATTAGCTTCCAAGGGTATTTATCCAGCAGTAGATCCTTTAGATTCAACCTCAACTATGTTACAGCCTCGGATCGTTGGCAACGAACATTATGAAACTGCGCAAAGAGTTAAGGAAACTTTACAACGTTACAAAGAACTTCAGGACATTATCGCTATTCTTGGGTTGGATGAATTATCGGAGGAGGATCGTTTAACTGTAGCAAGAGCAAGAAAAATTGAGCGTTTCTTATCACAACCATTCTTTGTGGCAGAAGTTTTTACCGGTTCTCCAGGAAAGTATGTTGGTCTTGCAGAAACTATTAGGGGATTTCAACTAATCCTTTCCGGAGAATTAGACGGCCTACCCGAACAAGCTTTTTATTTGGTGGGTAACATCGATGAAGCTAGCACGAAAGCTATAACCTTAGAAGAGGAGAACAAATCGAAGAAATGAAATTAAATCTTTATGTACTGACTCCTAAGCGAATTATTTGGGATTGTGAAGTGAAAGAAATCATTTTATCCACTAATAGTGGCCAAATTGGCGTATTACCAAACCACGCCCCCATTAACACAGCAGTAGATATGGGTCCTTTGAGAATACGCCTCCTCAACGACCAATGGTTAACGGCGGTTCTGTGGAGCGGTTTTGCGAGAATAGTTAATAATGAGATCATCATTTTAGGAAATGATGCGGAACTGGGTAGTGATATTGATCCGAACGAAGCTCAACAAGCACTTGAAATAGCCGAAGCTAACTTGAGTAAAGCTGAGGGTACGAAAGAATTAGTTGAAGCAAAGCTAGCTCTTAGACGAGCTAGGATACGAATCGAGGCTGTCAATTGGATTCCCCCCTCCAATTGAAGCCAATCCAAGGATTTCTAGTTGATACAAAGAAAAAGGGAAGAGGGGTAGAAAAAGTTATTAGATAGCGAAGCGAAGTAAGTCCCATGCTATCTAGTAATTTTTCTACCTACTTACCTACTATTGGATTTGAACCAATGACTCCCGCCGTATGAAAGCAATACTCTAACCACTGAGTTAAGTAGGCAATTTACCACCACAAAGGAAGACTCATTACTTCGATCGATTATATATTGAATCACTTTTCTAAGCAATACCGCTTCGTTATTGGTCTGTTATATACTAAACAGATACAGATAAAAAGGATATCCTCTGGCATTAGAGAATATTAATCTTGACAAGAAATTATCTATATGTTAAGATATCCCTGATAAGGGCTATAGCTCAGTTCGGTAGAGCAACTCGTTTACACGTGCGCCAATGCTTTTCAAAGGAGCTTATTATGCAATGAACATAATTGATCTTATTGCAAAATCAATGTCTTACTTCATAGATTCGAGAGAATAGGAGAACAGTAGCCTGACAAACAGTCGGTTCAGTCCGATTCAGGTGCCAATTCAGGTGCCTAATCAAATAGAACCCTTATGGATTTGCTAGTTGATAAGGTAAATATCCAGCCCACTAAATGCTAGGCGTAATGAGGATAAGGGCCTCCAAAAAATTTCTTCTCGTTCTATGAACTTTAAGGTGTATGAAGTCTCATAGTGAACTCTTGCAGTGGAACGATAGAGACTCCATTTCACTTAGGTTGATTTCATTTAGGCCGGAGGCAGACCTAAGTCAAGGTAATCCTCCTTTGAAACACTTTGGTATTGCTCCTAGATAGATCATAATACAAATAATCAATCAGAGCACAGGGAGCCATCTCATTATCTTTCCGTAAAGAAAAACTATGGTGGACTAACTGATTTTGAAATCAGTTTATGAAAGAGCCCAATGCAAAAAAATGCATGTTGGGTCTTTGAAACAGTTCGAATCATTTCGATAATAATCCGTTTGATCTGTTTTACCGAGAAGGTCTACGGTTCGAATCCGTATAGCCCTAATATGTCTTTTTTTTAGATTTTTGGATAGATATCCTAGTTTTTCTTTAGTATAGTTTTCATTTTTTCATTAATGCTTGTTTCTAGACTGGACGAGCGCCTGCGACATAGAATAGAGGTAAAAGCATTACCACAGGCTCATTCATCGAAAATCAAAATCATAGCGACAGGAAAAGAAAAACGAATTTCTATCAAATCAATAGAAGGAAGGATCCCTTCCCTGATTTGAATCCCGTCCTCCATCAAAGAGGATATCTCTAGACTTTTCTATAATAACTCCAATGATTTTCTCTATCTTGCGAATTACTACTTTGTTTTAAGTATATTTTAGTACTTTGCTTATATATACATGATCTAAATTGATCCACTTTAAATAGAAAAAATAAAGTAAAGAGTAAATAAGAAAACAGAATATTCTGTCTCATAGTTCTCAAATAGAGTTCTTTTTTATTTTTTTATAGTATTACTTCTCATTATACTGCATAGATTAGTCCTTCTATCTTAATTAGGTTCTAATTAGTAGTATTCTTAGTTTTATTTAATAGTCTCTTATTAGAATATTATTAAATAGTAAATAAAG